TGGGTATTTGATGGAAAATTTTCTCCGACCAGTTCGTGTTTTTGGTTTTTTGTTTATTTTGCTTGTTTCTTGATTTATTTTCTAGGTAGTGTATTTATGTCTTGTGCTTCCCTTATATGTTAATATAAGATTAATTTAAATACATCATTCTATAGGACGTATCATTGATTATTCTTAGTGATTTATATAAACAATACGATCTTAGATAATATATAATTTACATTATAGCGGATACAGCTACCTAATAGGAAAAAAGAAGAGTATTTAAATATTAAACATTTATATTAATACAATCGTTGACATATATCGTGTATATTTATTTAAGATAAGCAATTTTATTATTATTGTGTAAAAAAACATTATTTTGTAGGAGATGATTAATGGTCAATAATCTATTTTAGTGATAATTTTTTATCTTGTATGTATTATTTTGGTCTAGATAATATGTTACTGATGGTTTATGAATCTAGTAGAACCAATCCTAAACTTATCTAAGGGTTAAGAAAAGATAAGTTTAGGATTGGTTCTACTAGATTCAGTCAGTCTAAATATCCTGAAACTTATGGGGAAATTTCTCCGACCAGTTCGTGTTTTTGGTTTTTTGTTTATTTTACTTGTTTCTTGATTTATTTTCTAGGTAGTGTATTTATGTCTTGTGCTTCCCTTATATGTTAATATGAGATTAATTTAAATACATCATTCTATAGGACGTATCATTGATTATCCTTAGTGATTTATATAAACAATACGATCTTAGATAATATATAATTTACATTATAGCGGATACAGCTACCTAATAGGAAAAAAGAAGAGTATTTAAATATTAAACATTTATATTAATACAATCGTTGACATATATCGTGTRTATTTATTTAAGATAAGCAATTTTATTATTATTGTGTAAAAAAACATTATTTTGTAGGAGATGATTAATGGTCAATAATCTATTTTAGTGATAATTTTTTATCTTGTATGTATTATTTTGGTCTAGATAATATGTTACTGATGGTTTATGAATCTAGTAGAACCAATCCTAAACTTATCTAAGGGTTAAGAAAAGATAAGTTTAGGATTGGTTCTACTAGATTCAGTCAGTCTAAATATCCTGAAACTTATGGGGAAAATTTTCTCCGACCAGTTCGTGTTTTTGGTTTTTTGTTTATTTTGCTTGTTTCTTGATTTATTTTCTAGGTAGTGTATTTATGTCTTGTGCTGCCTTGTTTACAGTTTTTCTTGTTTTTAGCATAGTATTTTGTTTATGGGTTCCGTTGGGGGCATTATTTTTATCTGAGTGAAATAGGAGTGTTGGGGTCTGTCAGTTTTTTCTTGCGTGTTAGTGGGGTTTTTTACTGCCTGGGCTAAAAAACTATTTTCTAGGTAGTGTATTTATGTCTTGTGCTGCCTTGTTTACAGTTTTTCTTGTTTTTAGCATAGTATTTTGTTTATGGGTTCCGTTGGGGGCATTATTTTTATCTGAGTGAAATAGGAGTGTTGGGGTCTGTCAGTTTTTTCTTGCGTGTTAGTGGGGTTTTTTACTGCCTGGGCTAAAAAACTATTTTCTAGGTAGTGTATTTATGTCTTGTGCTGCCTTGTTTACAGTTTTTCTTGTTTTTAGCATAGTATTTTGTTTATGGGTTCCGTTGGGGGCATTATTTTTATCTGAGTGAGTTTTATTCTTGCTTAAGTTCTGTTCAATTTTTGCTTGTTTTATATGTAAGTTTGTGCGTGATTTGTTCTATAGTTGGTTCTAGATGGGCTGGGGTTAGTTTTATTGCGTTTAGTATTTAATTCTCATTAGTTATTTTTATGTAATCAAGTGTTCTTGTACTTAGCAATGCATTTAGTTTCGGTTAAATTTTGTGCCAGCAGCCGCGGTTATACCTTGGGGGCGATTGAACTTGTTTGGCTAGAGGTAGTTGTATGATTATATTTTGATGTTTTAGGTTTTACTTTGATGGTTATTGGGTGAAATTTTTATCTTTGTTTATGTCCGTTTATTTGTTTGGAGGCTATGAAATTCTTATTCTTAAACTAGGATTAGATACCCTATTATTTTTGGATGTTAATGTTTTGCCTGAGTAGTATTAGTTATGTTCTTGAAACTTAAAGAATTTGGCGGTATCTTATTCCGTTCAGAGGAACCTGTCTCGTTATCGATAGTCCACGTTGGACCTTACTTGGTTGTTTGTTGGTTTGTATACCGCCGTTTATTGATTATCTTTTTAGGGTCATGTAATTTTCTTGTTCCTATATTTGGTTTTATTTCAGGTCAAGGTGCAGCTTTCTCTAAGTGTTTTGGTGGGTTACATTGTTATTTGTGTTTGGATTGTTGGTTTTAATTACTGACATGAAATTGGATTTGATTGTAATATTTTGAAGATTGTTTTTGTGATAATTGGTTCTGAGATATGTACACATCGCCCGTCGCTCTCGTTTTATTTGTTAATGAGATAAGTCGTAACAAAGTGGTTGTACCGGAAGGTGTAGCTGGAGTGATAATTTTATCAGATCATTTCTGTTAGTTGAGATTTCATTTACGCTGAATAATTGTGTCGTGCAATTCGACATGGTCTGATTTTTATGGATCGTTTTGCTGTTGGGTTTTGTGTTATGTTTATGTTTTAGTAAAGTATTATTTTGTTGTTGTATTTTATTGATTTAATTTTTTTGGCTATAGTTTATTTGTACTGTAGGGGAGTATTGATTTATTTTTAGAAGTTTACTTGTTTTGTTGTACCTTGTGTATCAGGGTTTACTGAATTTTATTATTTATTTTTATTTCCCGATTCTAAAAGGGGCTATTAATTTATTTTAGTTGTTGTTTTATTAACATTAATAATGGGTTAATAGTGATGAAATGTTATTCGTCTTTAGGGGTTTCTGGTTTTTCAAGAAATGAATTTAATTCATGCGTCTTATTTAGAGTTTTATTGTTTTATTATTTATTTTTATTTGGCGTTAAGATTGGGAGGGATTAGCTTCTTATTTTATTTTTATAATTTTTTGTTTATTTGGTCTTGTGGATTTTATGGTGATTTTCAATTTGATTATGTTAAAATTTTATTTGTTTTTTTCTTTATTTTGGTTTGTTTAATTATTTATTGAAATGTGTTCTTTATCTTTAATTTTGGTTAGTAATTATTGTAGAATTAGTAAATTTGTTATTAGGTTGTTTTTGTTTGGTGTTAATTTCTTTTGAGGAACTAGGCAAATTTTATGTCCGCCTGTTTAACAAAAACATCTCTTCTCGTTAGTTTTTGAAGTATGGCCTGCCCACTGACCTTGAATGTTGAAGGGCCGCGGTATTTTGACCGTGCAAAGGTAGCATAGTCATTAGTTCTTTAATTGTGATCTGGTATGAATGGCTTGACGAGGCATAAGCTGTCTTAATTTTGAATTGTTTATTGAATTTGGTCTTTGAGTTAAAATTCTTAGATGTTTTTATGGGACGAGAAGACCCTATAGAGTTTGACATTTATTATGGTCTCTTTCTGTTTGTGAGGGTTCACTAGGGCTGTTTAATATGTTTTGTTGGGGTGATGGGAGGGATATTATTTAACCCCTCCTTTGTGTTGTTATATTTATTTATATTTGCTTGATCCATTTATTTTGATTGTAAGATTAAATTACCTTAGGGATAACAGCGTTATCTCCCTTGAGAGTTCTTATCGGCAGGGGGGTTTGCGACCTCGATGTTGGATTAAGGTTTATTTTCGGTGTAGGGGCTGGAAAGTTATATTGGGTCTGTTCGACCTTTAAAATCTTACATGATCTGAGTTCAAACCGGCGTGAGCCAGGTTGGTTTCTATCTATAATGGAGTTTTATACCTTAGTACGAGAGGACCAGGTATTTGGAATAATTTTATGTTTGTTGAATATTATTAACTGGCTATTTTGGCAGATAAGTGCGTTAGATTTAGAATCTGTTAATGTAAATTTTTAATGTTACAAGTAGTATATATGTTGGGTTATTTATTTTTTGTTGTAGTTTTTTTGTTGTTGATTTTGTTTGTTTTGGTTGGTGTCGCCTTTCTTACTCTTTTAGAACGGAGGGTTTTAGGTTATGTTCATATTCGAAAAGGTCCGAATAGGGTGGGATTTGTTGGTATTCTCCAACCTTTTAGAGATGCCATTAAGTTATTTTCTAGGGAGCAGTATTTTCCTTTAGTTTCTAATTATTTGGTTTATTATTTTTCTCCTGTCTTTGGTTTATTCCTTTCTTTGTTGGTTTGGTTGTTAATTCCTTATTTGAGAGGTTTTATTTCCTTTGAGTTGGGTTTATTATTTTTTTTGGCTTGTACTAGATTGGGTGTTTATACTGTAATGGTTGCTGGTTGGTCTTCTAATTCTAGATATTCTTTATTGGGTGGCTTGCGTGCTTTGGCTCAGACCATTTCTTATGAGGTAAGATTAGCTTTTATTTTGTTTTCTTTTGTTATTTTGATTTGTAGTTATAATTTGGTTTATTTCTATTTATTTCAGTTTTATATTTGGTTGGTTTTTTTCTCTTTTCCTTTGTCTTTTGTTTGGTTTATTTCTTGTTTGGCTGAAACTAATCGTACACCTTTTGATTTTGCTGAGGGTGAATCTGAGTTGGTTTCTGGGTTTAATGTTGAGTATGGTGGTGGTGGGTTTGCGTTGATTTTCTTGGCCGAGTATGCCAGTATTCTTTTTATGAGATTGTTGTTTTGTGTAATTTTTTTGGGTAGTGATCTTTATTCTCTGTTTTTTTATGTTAAGTTGTCTTTTGTGTCTTTTTTGTTTATTTGGGTTCGTGGCACGTTGCCACGGTTTCGTTATGATAAGTTAATGTATTTGGCTTGGAGGAGATTTTTGCCTCTTTCATTGAATTATCTTTTGTTTTTTGTTGGGGTTAGGGTTTTTATTTTTTCTTTATTGTAGGTGTATTAATTTAGGTACATTAAGTTAATAGAAGATTTAAACTTCTCTCATAATGTTTTCAAGACATTAGGCTTATTCTGTTGCTTTTTAACTTGGTTAAGTTATTTTATCTCATAGTTTTGTTGTTATTGGGTATGAGATGAAGTATTGGAAGTACAGTACTGTTAGGACTTGTCCGGTTAGGATATATGGTTCTTCAACTGGTCGGGCTCCAATTCAAGTAAGTAGGATAACTGTGTTGGTTATTGTTCAAAATAGTGCTTGATTGATTGGGTAGAATTGTGTTCCGCGGAACTTTGATTTGTATACTGGTATGATGAATAGGATTGCGATTGATATTGCAAGTGCGATTACTCCTCCTAATTTGTTAGGGATTGAGCGTAGAATTGCGTATGCGAATAGGAAGTATCATTCTGGTTGGATGTGTACTGGTGTTACCAAGGGGTTTGCTGGTGTGAAGTTGTCTGGATCTGCCAGGATGTATGGTTCTCTAAGGGTTACCGTTGTCAGGGCTATAATTGTAATGGCGAATCCTACAATGTCCCTTGCTGTAAAGTAGGGATGGAAGGGAATTTTGTCTGTATTTTTGTTTAATCCTAGTGGGTTGTTTGATCCTGTTTGGTGTAGGAATAGGAGGTGGATTATGGTTACTGCTGCGATTACAAATGGTACTAGGAAGTGGAGTGCGAAAAATCGTGTTAGGGTTGCGTTGTCTACAGCAAACCCCCCTCATACTCATTGTACTAATTCTTGTCCTATGTAAGGTACTGCTGATAGTAGATTGGTAATTACAGTTGCTCCTCAGAATGATATTTGTCCTCATGGTAGAACGTATCCTAGGAATCCGGCTGCTATGGTTAGGACTAGGAGTAGGACTCCTACTGATCATGTGTGTGTGAATTTATATGAGCCGTAGTATATGTTTCGTCCTGTATGTATGAAAATGCATGTGAAGAATAATGAGGCCCCGTTTGCGTGTAGTGTTCGTAGTAGCCACCCATTATTGACGTCTCGGCAAATATGTCTTACTCTGGAGAATGCTATGTTGATATCTGGACAGTAATGTATTGCTAGGAATAATCCTGTTATGATTTGTATGATTAGGCAAATGCCCAATAGTGATCCGAAGTTTCATCATCCTCTAATTGTTGATGGGGTTGGTAAGTCTACTAGGGCCCCGTTTGCAATTTTGATTAGTGGGTGTCTATTTCGTATGGGTTTGTTCATTAGTTTGTGTGTCGTAGTGGTCCCTTTGAGATGTTGATGATATTTACCACTACGATTAGTGTTAGTAGTATATAGATTGCTAGTATAATTGTTATTATTCCTGTGATTTGATTGTATATTATTGTCGTTGTTGTTATGATTTCGTCTTCTGATGTGTATTCGTGGGTGTTTATTTCTTTGTTGTTTGTTTCATCTGGTATGAGGTATATTATTGTTGGTGATATGATTATTGCGGTTATTATTATTTTACTTGTTGGGTAAAATATCTCGTTTGATGCCAGTCTTGTTATGTATATAAATAGTACAAGTATTCCTCCGATTATGATTATGAATAGGATGTATGAGAATCAAAATCTTTTGTATATGGTTCCTCTGATTATACATGTTATTATGGTTTGTAGGAGTAATATTATTCCTATTGCTAGTGGGTGTTTTATTTGTGTCGATATTATTCTTGTTATTATTCTTGTTGATATTAACAATTTAGTTATATCAGGGGGTATTTTATTTAAAATATTAGTTTTGGGGATTAATGAAATGGTATTATACCTTTCCTCTGAAGTTTTAAAAGTTGATTCCTTATTTTTGGTTTACAAGACCAATATTTTTATTAAATTATTAAAACTTTTAATGTCAATGTGATTTTATCTTTTTGTTCTTTATTTTTGTGGTATTTGGTCATTTTCTTCTAGTCGTAAGCATTTGTTGGTTACTTTGTTGAGTTTGGAGTTTATTGTTTTGGTTCTTTATCTTTCAGTTTATTTTTACTTGTGCGGGCTGAATTATAGCTTATTTTTTGTTGTTTATTTTTTGGTTTTTTCTGTTTGTGAGGGTTCACTAGGGCTGTCAATTTTGGTTTCTATAATTCGCAGTCACGGTAATGATTATTTTCGTTCTTATAGAGTTCTTCAATGTTAAGGTTTCTTTGCTTTTTATTCTTTTTAACCCCTTTGTGTATTTTTCCGGGTTCTTGGTGATTGGTTTGTTCTTTGTTGTTTTTTGTCTCTTTTATTTTTTTATTCTCTTTTCCTTATTTTTTCTGTTGGGGTAATTTGGGCTATTTTTTTGGGTGTGATGTGATTTCTTATGGGCTTGTTTTATTAAGTTTGTGGATTTGTGTTCTTATGGTTTTGGCTAGAGAGTCTGTTCTTCGTTCTGGTTATTTTTCTGGTCTTTTCCTTTTTGTTGTTATTTTTCTTGCTGTTATGTTGTATTGTACTTTCAGAAGAGTTAGTTTACTTTCGTTTTACATTTTCTTTGAAAGTAGATTGATCCCTACTTTACTTCTTATTTTAGGCTGGGGTTATCAACCTGAGCGTGTTCAAGCTGGTATTTATTTATTGTTTTATACTTTATTAGCTTCTCTTCCTTTGTTAGTTGGTATTTTGTTTATTTATGGTTCGTTGGGTTCATTATTTCTTTGTTTGTTACGGGGCGGTGTTTCTGTTAGTGGTTTGTTTTATGTTTGTATAGTTTTGGCCTTTTTGGTTAGGATGCCTATATTTTTGGTTCATTTATGACTTCCTAGGGCACATGTGGAAGCTCCTGTTTCTGGTTCGATGATTTTGGCTGGTGTTTTGTTGAAGCTTGGGGGTTATGGTCTTCTTCGGGTTTTTCCTGTTTTGTTTAAGTTTGGTTTTAGTATTGGGTTTGTTTGGGTTATTTTAAGTTTGGTTGGTGGTTTGTTGGTTAGTTTATTTTGTATGCGACAGACTGATTTAAAGTCGTTGATTGCCTATTCTTCTGTCGCTCATATGAGTATAGTTATTGGTGGTATTATGACTATAAGTTATTGAGGGGTTTGTAGTTCTTTTGCCTTAATAATTGCTCATGGTTTGTGTTCTTCTGGTCTTTTTTGTCTTTCTAATATTTCTTACGAGCGGCTTGGTAGACGTAGCTTGTTAATTAATAGGGGTTTAGTTAATTTGATGCCTAGAATGGCTATGTGATGGTTTTTGTTGAGTGCTTGTAATATGGCTGCTCCCCCCTCTCTTAACCTTTTAGGTGAGATTGGTTTATTAAGTGGTTTAGTTTCTTGATCTTGGTATCTTATGTTTGTTTTAGTTTTTTTGTCTTTCTTTGGAGCAGCCTATACTCTTTATATGTATTCTTATAGTCAGCATGGTGCTCTTTTTTCTGGTCTTTATTCTTGTTCTTTGGGTTATGTTCGTGAGTTTATGTTGTTGTTTTTGCATTGGTTTCCTCTTAATTTAGTTATTCTTAAGGTTGATTTAGCTGTCTTTTGGATATAAATTGGTTTGTTATGTTTAATCTGAATAGTTTAATGTAAAATATTGGTTTGTGGTGCCAATGATATAGTTTTATTTTAGATTATGATACCGATTTCTATTTGTTTTGCTAGATTTATCTTTTTATTTGGATTGGGCTGGATTTGTTGTTTTTTGGGGGTCTATCTTGTTTTGAACGATTTGGTTTATTTTGTTGATTGGGGGATTGTTAGATTGAATGGTAGATCAGTTATTATAACTTTTTTGTTTGATTGAATATCTTTGTTATTTTTGGGTTTTGTTTTTATTATTTCTTCGTTGGTTATTTTGTATAGTGATGATTATATGTCTGGTGATTTTAATATTTTTCGTTTTATTATATTGGTTTTGATGTTTGTAGTTTCTATAATGTTTTTGATTATTAGTCCTAATATGATTAGAATTTTGTTAGGTTGGGATGGTTTGGGTTTGGTGTCTTATTGTTTGGTAATTTATTATCAGAATGTAAGGTCTTATGGCGCTGGTATGTTGACCGTTTTATCTAATCGGATTGGTGACGTGGCTTTATTGATGGTTATTGCTTGGATAATTAATTTTGGTAGTTGGAATTTTATTTATTATTTGGAGTTTATGGCTGGTTCTTTTGAGATAGAGTTGATTTCTTTTCTTGTTGTTTTGGCGGCTATAACCAGGAGTGCTCAAATTCCCTTTTCTTCTTGATTGCCGGCTGCTATGGCGGCTCCAACTCCTGTTTCTGCCTTAGTTCATTCATCGACTTTGGTTACAGCTGGTGTTTATCTGTTAATTCGTTTTAGTCCTTCATTTAGTTGTTTATTGAATACTATTTTGTTGTTGGTTTCTGCTTTAACTATGTTTATGGCTGGTCTGGGGGCTAATTTTGAATATGATTTGAAGAAGATTATTGCTTTGTCGACTCTCAGACAATTGGGCTTGATAATTATGACGGTTTCTGTGGGTCTTTCTAGTTTAGCTTTTTTTCATCTACTAACTCATGCGTTGTTTAAGGCTTTATTATTTATGTGTGCTGGGGGTGTTATTCATTCTATAGGAGATTCTCAGGATATCCGTTTTATGGGGGGTTTATCTGTTTATATGCCTTTTACTTCTTCTTGTTTGATGGTTTCTAGCTTTGCTCTTTGTGGTATGCCGTTTTTGGCTGGGTTTTATTCTAGGGATTTTATTTTGGAGATGATTTCTATGAGATATGTAAATGTGTTTGGCTTTCTTTTATTATTTATCTCTACTGGTTTGACTGTTTGTTATTCCTTTCGTTTATTTTATTTTGTTTTGTGTGGTGATTTTAATTTTGTTTCTTTGTATTCTATGGTTGATACTAACTATAATATGGTTATGGGTATGGTTGGTTTATTGGTTTTGTCTGTTTTGGGAGGTGGGGCTTTGATATGATTAATTTGTCCTACTCCTTCTGTCATTTGTTTACCTTATTATTTAAGGTTTCTCACTTTCTTTTTTGTTAGTTTGGGTGGCTTTATCGGTTATGAGATAGCTGGCTTTAGTTTTGGTGATTATTTGCTTTCTATATATTATTATAAGGTTTCTTCGTTTTCTGGGTCTATGTGGTTTATGCCATTTTTTTCTACTTATGGGGTTTCTTTCGGTCCATTAGGGTTTGGTTATAGGTCTATACGGGTTTTTGATTCTGGTTGAATAGAGTATTTTGGAGGGCAGGGTTTATATTGGGTTCTTTTTAATCTCGGTAAGGTTAATCAGTGAGTTCAACATAGAAGTTTGAAGTTATTTTTGGGGTTTTTTGTTATGTGGGTTGTTTTATTATTTGTATTGATTTATTACTCGAATAGCTTATATTTCAGAGCGTGACACTGAAGATGTCAATGAGGATTATTTCCTTTGAGTGTTATTTATAAAAGTTGGTCTTTGTTTTTACAGTGAAAGTGTAATGTTTTTAGTAAACTATATAAATAGAAGTGTAAACGGACTTTAACCGCTATAGTGATAAGTTAGCAGCATTCACTCTTTCTGTTCACTTCCTTGAACGGAATATTTAATTCAGTTTTATTATTAACAATAATATACCTCTTTTTGGTTTCGGTCAAAGTTGAAGTAAGGATATAGTTAGTATCAAGGATCAGGTCGAAACTGATTGCAATATTTGCTTCTCACTTTGAGATTAACTATTTGGTAGTACTTTTTGAATGCAACTCAAATGTTATTATTAACTATAATCCCGTTTGATTAATTTCTTCATTCTAGTGATCCTTGATTTCATTCGTGGTAAAGTCCGATGATTAGAATTAATAGGAACAAGGATCTAATTAGCATTCATGATTTTATGTTTGATGTTGTTATAGTAATTGGCATGGGTAGTAATAGTGCAATTTCTACATCAAAGATTAAGAAGATAACTGCGATTAGGAAGAATCGTGATGAGAATGGTAGCCGCGCTGAGTTTTTTGGGTCAAATCCACATTCGAAGGGTGATCTCTTTTCTCGTTCTTCATGAGTTTTTTTTGAAATTAGTGTTGCTACTATTATTACGATAGTTGAGATTATAATTGTTATTGTTGATATCGTTATGATTGTTGATATTATTCATCTTGTTTTGCACAAATTTCTTGATTGGAAGTCAAGTATACTCACTTGTATTAGATGAATAATTTATTATCTTCCTCATCAGTAGATTGAGATATATAGGAATAATCATACTACGTCTACAAAGTGTCAGTATCATGCTGCTGCTTCAAATCCAAAGTGGTGGTTTGATGAGAAGTGTAGGGTTGTTTGTCGTAATAAGCATGTGGTTAAGAATGTTGTTCCAATAATTACGTGAAGTCCGTGGAATCCTGTGGCTATGAAAAAGGTTGATCCATATGCTGAATCAGCGATTGTAAAGGGTGCTTCAATATATTCGTATGCTTGTAGTGCGGTAAAGTAAATTCCTAGGATAACTGTGAAGAATAGGCCTTGTGTTGCTTGTCTGAAGTTGTTTTCTAGTAGTCCGTGATGTGCTCATGTTACAGTTACTCCTGAGGCAAGGAGAATTGCTGTGTTTAGTAGTGGGATTTGTATAGGGTTGAATGGTTGAATTCCTGTGGGCGGTCAAGCTGATCCTAGTTCAATTGTAGGCGATAGTCTTCTGTGGAAAAATGCTCAGAAGAACGATGCAAAGAATAGGACTTCTGAAATAATGAATAAGATTATCCCTCATCGTAGCCCTCTTGTAACTGTCTTAGTGTGTAGTCCTTGGTAGGTTCCTTCTCGTGTTACATCTCGTCATCATTGAATTATTGTTAGTAGGGTGATTACTGTTCCTACTCCTAATAGGCTGTTGTTATATTGATGAAATCATTTAATTAGTCCTATCAGTGTTACTATTGCTCCAATAGCTCCTGTGAGTGGTCATGGTCTTTTGTTTACTATGTGGAATGAGTGGTTTTCTTGAGTTGACATTAGTTTACTTCTCTAGAATATAAAGTTCTTAGGATTGCGAATACGTATGATTGGATAATAGCTACGGCTGATTCCAGGATTAATAAGAGGATTTGTGCGATAATTAGTACAGTTAGTAAGGTGTGTCTTATATTGGGTCCATTATTACCTAGTAATGTTAGTAGTAGATGGCCAGCGATTATGTTTGCTGTTAAGCGTACTGCTAGTGTCCCTGGGCGGATTAGATTACTGATTGTTTCAATAATGACCATGAATGGTATTAGTATTGTAGGTGTGCCTTGTGGTACTAGATGTTCAAATATGTGATTTGTGTTTTTGATTCATCCGAATAATATAAATGTTATTCATAGTGGTAGTGCTAGTGTTAACGTTAGTGTTAAGTGTCTTGTTCTAGTGAAGATGTATGGGAATAACCCTAGGAAGTTATTTATTAGAATTATGAGGAACAATGAGGTGAAAATAAATGAGTTTCCTTTGTTTTGGTTTCCTTTTCTCAAAATCGTTTTTATTTCTGCGTGGAGTTTATTTATTAATAAGTTTAATGCTATTCTGTTTCGTGATGGCGTTAGTCAAATTCTTGTTGGGATTAGTAGGAGCCCCACTATTGTTCTTGTTCAGTTTATGGGTAGTCTGTTGATTTCTGTTGTTGGGTCAAAGATTGAGAATAGGTTTCTTATCATTTTCAGTTTATATTGTTAACGTTGATGGTGGGTTTTGTTGTGCTGTTTTTGTTTGGTGATTGTATGAAGTAGTTTATGATGTTGAATATTAGGAGTGTTGCTAGGAATGTAATGTATAGGATTGTTCATTCTATAGGTATTATTTGTGGTATAAAAGGGTATCATTTGTTGATTACTTCAGTCTGACACTCTGATATTATAATATTAACTAATCCTTTGTCATCAGAGATATTTGCTAGGTTATCATGAACTGGTTTAAGAGACCATTACTTGCTTTCAGTCATCTGATGATTCTCTTAGACTTGAGACTCAATTAATGAAGTGATTTGCCGATACTCTTTCGATTGTAATGGGCATAAATCTGTGATTAGCTCCGCAGATTTCTGAGCATTGTCCGTATAGGATACCTGGGTGATTGATTGAGAATCTTACTTGATTTAGTCGCCCTGGTGTGGCGTCTGTTTTCACCCCTAGTCTTGGGATTGTTCATGAGTGCAATACGTCTGCTGCTGTCACTACCAGTCGGATTGGTGAATTTATGGGTAGTACAATTCGATTATCTGTGTCTAGTAGTCGGAAAGTTCTTGCTTGATTTTCCTCTTGTGGGATTATGTAAGAGTCGAATTCTAATTTTGTGAAGTCTGAGTATTCATATCTTCAGTATCATTGATGTCCTACTGCCTTTAGGGTTATTGTTGGGTTGTGGATTTCGTCTATTAGATATAGAAGTCGTAAGGATGGTATTGCAATGAATACTAGGATGATTGCTGGTGCAATTGTTCATGTAGTTTCAATTAGTTGTCCTTCTAGTATGAATCGTCTGGTGTGTTTATTTCAAAGTAGGGTGGTTATTATGTATATAACGGTTGTGATGATTATTAATATGATTATTAATGTATGATCGTGGAAGAAGATTAATTGTTCTATGATGGGAGATGCTCCGTCTTGTAGTGTTATGTTTAATCATGTTGTCATTGGTTCTAATGAAGGTTGCTAAAACTTTATATGTGGAGCTTAAATCCAATGCACTTATCTGCCACATTAGATTGCTATTAATTTTAGTTAATTACTGAGATTGAAGGTAATTCTGAGTATCTGTGTTCTGCGGGTGGAAAGTTTTGTATTCACTCAATTGAGTTTCTTGTTTGCGTTGGGAATAGGATTTGTCGATTTGATGTAATTCTTTCTCAGATAATGAATAGGAATATTATTACTCTTACGAATGAAATTGTTGATCCCATTGATGAGATGATGTTTCATGTGGTGTAAGCGTCTGGGTAGTCAGAGTATCGTCGAGGTATTCCGGCTAGTCCTAGGAAGTGTTGTGGGAAAAATGTTATATTTACTCCTGTAAATATAACGGCGAACTGGGCTTTTAGTCATTTTGGGTTTATGGTAAGTCCGGTAAATAGTGGGAACCATTGAATGAACCCTGCTATGATTGCAAATACTGCTCCTATTGATAATACATAGTGGAAGTGGGCTACAACGTAATAAGTATCGTGTAGTACGATGTCGATTGATGAGTTTGCAAGGACTACTCCTGTTAATCCCCCCATTGTGAACAGGAATACAAATCCTATTGCCCATAGACAGGCGGGTCTGTATGTCAATTGTGATCCGTATATAGTTGCAAGTCATCTGAAGATTTTAATTCCTGTTGGTACTGCAATGATTATTGTTGCGGATGTAAAGTATGCTCGTGTGTCAACATCTATTCCTACTGTAAATATATGGTGGGCCCATACAACAAATCCTAGCAAGCCAATTGCTAATATTGCAAAAATTATTCCGAGGTTCCCGAATGCTTCCTTCTTTCCTCTTTCGTGGCAGATAATGTGAGAGATTATACCAAACCCTGGTAAAATTAAGATGTAAACTTCAGGGTGTCCGAAGAATCAGAATAAGTGTTGGTATAGGATTGGGTCTCCACCTCCAGCTGGGTCAAAGAATGATGTATTTAGGTTGCGGTCGGTTAATAACATAGTGATTGCTCCGGCTAGTACTGGTAGGGATAATAGTAGGAGTAGGGCTGTGATGGCGACGGATCATACGAATAGTGGAATTCGCTCGGGTTTTATATTTTTTGGCTTTATGTTAATTGTTGTTGAGATAAAATTTACTGCTCCCAAAATTGATGAAACACCTGCTAGATGTAAGGAGAAGATGGCTAAGTCTACGGATGCTCCTGCGTGGGCAATACCTCTCGCAAGAGGGGGGTAAACTGTTCATCCTGTCCCTGCTCCACTTTCTACTGTTCTGCTAGTAAGTAGTAGAGTTAATGATGGTGGGAGTAATCAAAATCTTATGTTGTTTATTCGTGGGAATGCTATGTCTGGGGCCCCTAATATAAGTGGTACTAGTCAGTTTCCGAATCCACCAATCATGATTGGTATGACCATAAAGAAAATTATGACGAATGCATGAGCAGTAACGATGACGTTATAGATCTGGTCATCTCCAATTAGAGATCCGGGTTGCCCTAGTTCTGTTCGAATTAGTATTCTAAGTGATGTTCCGACCATTCCTGATCAGGCACCGAATACAAAGTATAGTGTTCCAATGTCTTTGTGATTTGTTGAGAATAACCATCGGTTAATAATTAGTGGAGTGGCTGAGACAGATAAGTAGGCGGTAGGCTGTAAATCTATTTAGGAGGTTAGTACGTGACTCTTCCACTATTATTTAGCCTTGTATTCACGTTGTGATAATAGAATGCAATTCTGTAGGGGTGAGGTTAAACTTACCAAGGCCTAAAGGTTATGGCCCTTTATTTATAGCTTTGAAGGTTATTAGTTTATTTAACTTAAGGCCTAAGGAATTTTAAATTATACCAGCTATAACTCTGCATATTAATATTCCTGTTAATGAGATTGATGATATGATTATAGCTCTAATTTTTTTGGCTGTTTTGTTTTTGTGGGATTGAATGTTCCACTTGGGCTCTTCACCTAGAATTATGAATCTTGAGTATGAAATTTTTAGATAGTAGTATAATGTAATTAGTGATGTAACTACTATGATTGTTGCTATAGGTGTTATTTTGTTTACAATTATTTCTTGGATAACAATTCATTTGGGTAGGAATCCAAGAAAGGGGGGCAACCCACCCAGAGATAGTAGTGATGTGAATATTATGAATTTTGTTAGTATGGCTTCCTTGTTTGTCAAAAGGGTTTGGTTAATAAATGATACCTTGGATAGTCCAATGGCTGATAACACAGTTAATACTAGCGTTGAGTAGATTATAAAGTATGTGAGTCATAAATTATCCCCTGTGATTAGCGCGGCTAGTATTCAGCCGGTGTGGTTGATAGATGAATATGTTATGATCTTTCGTATTGATGTTTGGTTGAGACCCCCAATTGCTCCTATAATTGTTGATGTTAGGATAATTCTTGATGTAAAGACATTAATTTCGATTAGGTATGATATTAACATCAGTGGTGCTGCTTTTTGAACTGTTATTAATAGTCCACAGTTTTCTCATCTCAGCCCCTCTATTACTCCTGGGAATCACCAGTGAAATGGTGCTGCCCCTCTCTTTAATATTAAGGGGGTGCAAATGATTATTGGTGTATATGAAGTTTCTATAAAGGCGAGTGTAAATAGATCTTCTGCTAGTGTTTTTATTACTACTATGAATAGTAGCGTTGCTGAGGCCAATACTTGGACAATAAAGTATTTTAGTGAGGCTTCTGTGTTGTATATATTTTTGGTGTTAGATATCAGTGGAATAAATGATATTAAGTTGACCTCTAGTCCTATTCATGCACCAAATCATGAGTTGGAGGACACGGCCACTAACACACCTCTTACTAGTGTAGTTAGTAATAGGATTTTGGTTGAGTTACTGGGCATTAGAGAAGAGAGTATTTACTCTATTTATGGGGTATGAACCCATTAGCTTTCTTAGCTTACTTTTCTAGGTTAATAGATTCTTTTACATCTTGGTGTATGAGGCACGTTGGCTTTTGATGCTTGTGGTGACAGTTTAATTCTGTTGGGTGTAATGAAGGTAGATTTGTGGTTCTACATTTTTTATCCTATCACGATAGTCCTTTAATCAGGCTCTTCATT